ATTGTCGTGGGCCCCTCACTTTCATTACATCGATGTGGATTGCCTCGCGAAATCGCAATAGAGCTTTTTCAGACATTTGTAATTCGTGGTCTAATTAGACAACATCTTGCTTCGAACATAGGAGTTGCTAAGAGTAAAATTCGGGAAAAAGAGCCAATTGTATGGGAAATACTTCAGGAAGTTATGCAGGGTCATCCTGTATTGCTGAATAGAGCGCCCACTTTACATAGATTAGGCATACAGGCATTCCAACCCATTTTAGTGGAAGGGCGTGCTATTTGTTTACATCCATTAGTTTGTAAGGGATTCAATGCAGACTTTGATGGGGATCAAATGGCTGTTCATGTACCTTTATCATTAGAGGCTCAAGCGGAAGCGCGTTTACTTATGTTTTCTCATATGAATCTCTTGTCTCCAGCTATTGGAGATCCCATTTCCGTACCAACTCAGGATATGCTTATTGGGCTTTATCTATTAACAAGTGGGAATCGTCGAGGTATTTGTGCAAATCGGTATAATCCATGGAATTGCAGAAATTCTCAAAATGAAAGAATTTACGATAATAACGATAAGTATACGAAGGAACCCTTCTTTTGTAATTCCTATGATGCAATTGGAGCGTATCGGCAGAAAAGAATCAATTTAGATAGTCCTTTGTGGCTCCGATGGAAACTAGATCAACGTGTTATTGCTTCAAGAGAAGCTCCCATCGAAGTTCATTATGAGCCTTTGGGTACCTATCATGAGATTTATGGACACTATCTAATAGTAAGAAGTGTAAAAAAAGAAATTCTTTGTATATACATTCGAACTACTGTTGGTCATATTTCTTTTTATCGAGAAATCGAAGAAGCTATACAAGGGTTTTGTCAAGCCTGCTCAAATGATACCTAATCGAATCATAGATGATAGGGATTTAAGCTAAGTAATTGTGAATTTAGATTTTTTCGGGTCAATTAGGACTCTAGTTCCTGAATTTCTACGCGAATCACGATCGAGAAAAGGAAGTTTTCCAATCATTGACTCAAATCCATTGTCAAATCCTACTCAGCGGAATATGGAGGTACTTATGGCCGAGCAGGCTAATCTGGTCTTTCACAATAAAGTGATAGATGGAACTGCCATTAAACGACTTATTAGCAGATTAATAGATCATTTTGGAATGGCATATACATCACACATCCTGGATCAAGTAAAGACTCTTGGTTTCCAGCAAGCCACTGCCACATCCATTTCATTAGGAATTGATGATCTTTTAACAATACCTTCTAAGGGATGGCTAGTCCAAGATGCTGAACAACAAAGTTTAGTTTTGGAAAAACACCATCATTATGGAAATGTACATGCGGTAGAAAAATTACGCCAATCCATTGAGATATGGTATGCTACAAGTGAATATTTGCGACAAGAAATGAATCCTAATTTTAGGATGACAGAGCCCTTTAATCCAGTCCATATAATGTCTTTTTCAGGAGCTCGGGGAAATGCATCTCAAGTACACCAATTAGTAGGTATGAGAGGATTAATGTCGGATCCACAAGGTCAAATGATCGATTTACCTATTCAAAGCAATTTACGCGAAGGACTGTCTTTAACGGAATATATCATTTCTTGCTATGGAGCCCGAAAAGGAGTTGTGGATACTGCTGTACGAACATCAGATGCTGGATATCTTACACGTAGACTTGTTGAAGTAGTTCAACACATTGTTGTACGTAGAACAAATTGTGGCACCATCCGAGGGGTTTCTGTAAGTTCTCGAAATGGGATGATGCCGGAAAGATTTTTTCTGCAAACATTAATTGGTCGTGTATTAGCAGACAATATATATATGGGCCCGCGATGCATTGCCATTCGCAATCAAGACATTGGGGTTGGCCTTGTCAATCGATTCATAACTTTTCGAACACAACCAATATATATTCGAACTCCTTTTACTTGTAGGAGTACGTCTTGGATCTGTCGATTATGTTATGGTCGGAGTCCTACTCATGGCGATCTGGTTGAATTGGGGGAAGCCGTAGGTATTATTGCGGGTCAATCTATTGGAGAGCCAGGTACTCAACTAACATTAAGAACGTTTCATACCGGTGGAGTATTTACGGGGGGTATTGCAGAACACGTACGAGCCCCCTCTAACGGAAAAATTAAATTTAATGAGGATTTGGTTCATCCCACACGTACACGTCACGGGCATCCGGCTTTTCTATGTTATATAGATTTGTATGTAACTATTGAGAGTCAAGATATTATACATAATGTGACTATTCCGCCAAAGAGTTTGCTTTTAGTTCAAAATGATCAATATGTGGAATCAGAACAAGTTATTGCTGAAATTCGCGCGGGAACATACACTTTGAATTTGAAAGAGAGGGTTCGAAAACATATTTATTCCGACTCAGAAGGGGAAATGCACTGGAGTACTGATGTCTATCATGCACCTGAATTTACATATAGTAATGTGCATCTCTTACCAAAAACAAGCCATTTATGGATATTA